TTTCAAATCATTTTCTCGATATGAGCGTTCTATATCGAACAAAAAATTTCAACTAGTCCTTCATTTGAAATTTCAAATGACGATAGTAGTAGAAAGAATACCATGCTATGTTTGGACTTCAAAGGTTTCACTTTAACCATATAATTAGTCCCGCATTATTGGTTGATTGAGAATCAAAGCGGATTTACCAATGAATTACGAAATGCTACGTTTCTTAAATATATAAAATATCATTTTTTATGAATTGATAAAATTCAATCAATTTCAAAATTCATAAGTAATTCGCGAGATCATGCATCTTTTACTTTCATTTTTTTACTAGTTAAAATGAAACTAATGAAAAAAAAAGTGCAGCTGGACCGGTCCAGCCTATTCTTGAAATAAACAACTCGCACACACTCCCTTTCCAAAAAAGATCAATACACCAAATACTACACTTAGATTTATTGGATTTGTTGCTAAAATATCGGTATTAAACCCGAAACTCCCGGCCAGCGGCCATTGGCCCAAGGAAAGGAAAGAATCGGTTAGATTTTTCATAAAATCCCCTTTCTTTTACAGATAGATAAAAAAACAAGAATAGAGTTTCTTTTTTGTATAACTTCCCTTATATCTATACTTCTATATATTCTTATATTTGATTTCTATGAATTTCTTATATCTATAGAATTGATTTCGAAATGGATTTTTTCAAAAAAAAATTCCTAATTCTAATGAAAATAATACTTATTAGAATTTTAGAATTAGCTATCAAATTTCAAGTTTCGTATCAATTTCGGAATATTTCGTTTGTTGGAAGACTCCTTAAGTTTCAATTTCTAAGAACGGGAAGGAAGAAAGCGGATCGGTATGCTAATTACTCATCCTTAAATCTTTCCTTCCCGGGCAGGGATTAGTGTCCCACATTGTAAATTGTAGGAGTGAATTAGTGATATAATTCAAAAAAGCAAGGAGCACGTATAAGTCCTGACTAAAATAAATTCAGACAAAAAAAATAAGTCAAAATTTTCTATATCTATATATTTGTGATTGTTTAAGTGTTTAAGACAAGATTAAACAAAAGGATTCGCAAATAACAGCGCTAAAGCGACAACCAATCCATAAATTGTTAATGCTTCCATAAAAGCCAGACTAAGCAATAAAGTACCTCGTATTTTTCCCTCCGCCTCGGGCTGTCTTGCGATCCCCTCTACAGCTTGGCCCGCAGCAGTCCCTTGGCCAACCCCAGGTCCAATAGAAGCAAGTCCGACAGCTAACCCAGCAGCAATAACAGAAGCGGCAGAAATCAGTGGATTCATGATAAGTTAAATTCCTCACAAAAAAAATGGTTAATGATACAATCATTCAATGAATTATAGATGAATTATTCCATCACGCAGTTTCATCCAAACAGAGTAACTAAAAACTCCAAATTGAAGTAATAGAATAATATTATTGAATCATCAGAACCGATTCTCTATCGCTTTTTGAAGTTGGATTCTTAGGAATCCAAAACCAAAGACGTCTATTGGAATCCCTATTGAAATTCATAGTATTAGGGTATTAGATATTTTTTAGGTCATATATAACTATTCAATATCTAATATCCCATATACATGTGTTTCTTCCAGAATGTAAACCAACTTATTTTGATCTTAGATCCATTAGAATTCTTTTTGAACGGGAAAAACTCCCTAGCTGAATTCGATAATAGTTGGATTCTATGCATTCAAGATACCCAATTTTGAACTGGCTAATTTCTTTTTTTGAATCGCGTTTTTTAATTCTTCTCTTTCTTTATGATTATTCCGCATGGATCGAATTTACATAGAAAAATAGAAAAATTGGTTAAGGCGAATCATTTCATAGAAATTTTCATTAGCATTTTATTCTATTTTCTTTCTTAATTTTTTATTCTTCTTGTTTATTAAATTGTTTTTTATTAAATATTTTATATTTATTTTTTTATATTTATTTATAAATAAACTAAAATATCATTTATTAAAATATTCTTATATTCTTTTATTTATAGAAAATAAAATAATACATCCAAACAGGACATTCATTTTAGGAAACCGATCCTTTCGATCTCTTTCGTTTTTTTTAGAATCCCCCCTAAATATTTTGAGGGGAATCTTTTTTCCTATTACGGTATATTATAACTGCCTTATTAGTTATCCCTTATTAGTTATCTATTTTGATGTTCTCCAAGTAGATTATCTTGAATTCCGCTATTATTTTGGTCTAAATTCAAAAAACAACTATTTGTAAGTGAAGTCAATGATGACCCTCCATGGATTCTCCTATATAAGCGGCGGCTAAAGTTGCAAAAATAAGAGCTTGAATACCACTTGTAAATAATCCAAGGAACATGACAGGTATAGGAACTACTGAAGGTACTAAAGAAACAAGAACAACAACTACTAATTCATCGGCTAAAATATTTCCGAAAAGTCGAAAACTAAGCGATAAGGGTTTTGTAAAATCTTCCAAGATGTTAATGGGTAAAAGGATTGGAGTAGGTTGAATGTATTTACTGAAATAACCTAATCCTTTTTTGCTAAGACCCGCATAGAAATAGGCTACTGAGGTGAGTAAAGCTAAAGCAACAGTAGTATTTATATCATTCGTGGGTGCGGCTAACTCTCCATGGGGTAACTGTATGATTTTCCATGGTAAAAGAGCCCCTGACCAATTACAAACAAAAATAAATAGGAACATAGTTCCTATAAAAGGAACCCATGGACCATATTCTTCTCCAATCTGGGTTTGGCTCACGTCTCGAATGAATTCAAGGACATATTCGAAGAAATTCTGCCCGTCATTCGGAATGGTTTGTGGATTCCGAACAGCTATACTGGCTGAAACTAATAAGATAGCAATTACAACCCAAGAAGTAATAAGTACTTGGCCATGGACTTGAAAACCTCCTATTTGCCAATAGAAATGTTGGCCTACTTCTACACCCGATATTTCGTATAACACTTTTAGTGTGTTGGTGGAACATGATAGAACATTCATATTACCCTCTGACAGAAATTGAAATTCCAGGAAATTATTTTAATTCAACCATCTCTTTTTCGACTTGCTTATTTGAATTTTTTGATACGAACTAATAACATAATATCCCCACTGATTTTTATCTCATTTATATAATCTAATCAAATTCGAGAATAGTAAATGATTCCATAAATTTCAGGAGTTCAAAAAAAAATTTCTATCTTATTATTAATTACGTATTTCGTATATAGTTAGAACGACCCTCACAAATTGCGAATACTAATTTATTAAGAATTAATCGGATTGAAGCTATAGCGTCATCATTTGCTGGAATTGAAATATCTGCAAGGTCGGGATCACAATTTGTATCGATTAAGCAAATTGTTGGAATTCCCAAAGTGATACATTCTCGAAGAGCTGTATATTCTTCTTGCTGATCAACGATAATTATAATATCGGGTAACCCCGTCATATATTTAATCCCGCCCAGATATGTTTGCAAGTGGGATAATTGTCTCTTGAACATAGCTGCGTCTCTTTTTTTTGGAAGACAGTAGAATTTCCCCGTCTTTTGTTCGATTCTCAAGTCCCTGAACTTATGAAGTCTAGTTTCTGTAGTGGACCAATTGGTTAACATGCCACCGAGCCATTTTTTATTAACATAATGACACCGAGCCCTTATTGCAGCCCGCACTACTGAATTGGCTGCTTTAGTTTTTGTACCAACAATTAAAAACTCTTTTCCCTTACTTGCTGCATCAAAAACTAAATCACAAGCTTCTGATAAAAAACGAGCAGTTTTAGTAAGATTTGTGATATGAATACCTTTACGCTTGGTAGAAATATAAGGCGACATCCTCGGATTCCATTTCCTAGTCCCATGACCAAAATGAACTCCTGCTTCCATCATCTCTTCCAAATTTATGTTCCAATATCTTCTTGTCATTTCTTCCCACACTTTCCTCTTTCTTTTTTGTTTAAAAAAAAGTGACGAGGTTGTCTTGAACTAACCAATTGTTCCGACGGAACCTTTTCTTCTACCGTGGATTGGACGTATCGATGTCAATACACAATCCAAACCGCTAACCTCTATTCATTATTATCTGAATTTCCATTACCCCCTCAAGACCATATAGAAAGAGTTTTTCAAATGGAAATTGAATTCCAAAACAAAAGAAAGTAAGTATGACTACACTTTTTTTAGGAATCATTAAATGATATATGATATAAATGATTCCTCAGGTGTATCATGGAAATTCTTTTGAACGGCACGAATCAAATAAGCCTGCGTGGTGGAACAAAATATCTCGTATTTCCCCCTCGAAAAAACTCTTCTTTTGGCTTTTCAAAGGAATGCTCTTATTCTTATGTTGCCGCAGTAATCTTTTAAATCCGGTCCCAACGGGGATCATCCCACCTATAACAACATTCTCTTTTAGACCTTTCAACCAATCGATACGACCACGAAGAGCTGCTTTGGCTAAAACTCGAGCAGTTTCTTGAAAACTCGCTTCCGATATGAAACTTTGAGTATTCAAAGATGCTCTTGTTATTCCCAATAGGATAGCGCGGTAACAGATCGATTCTTCTAAAGCGCGCCCTGTTCGTTCCGCTCGCAACAATCCAATTAGTTCTCCAGGTAAAAAAACATTAGACATTCCATCCTCGGAAACCAACACTTTTGATGTTATTTGGCGTACAATAATCTCTATGTGCCTATTATGAATTTGCACCCCTTGGGATCGATAAACCTTTTGTATCTTAGTAACCAACGATATACGACTTTGCACTATAGTCAGCTCAGTCCCAATTAAGAATCCCCAAGGAATTCCAAGAATTTTTGTTATATGCTCGTTCCAACCCTCAATTCTTTTTTCTAGGTTCATTGATATTGAATCAATTGAACGCACTTCTAAGACCTGTTCCACTTTTGGAAGACCTTGCGTTATATCACCGGATCTCGATTTTTCATATATAAATGTAACTAATGTATCTCCTTCGTAAAAGATTTCTCCATAATGTCCATGAACGGTTGCTCCCGGAGTGGCCAAATAAGGTTTAGCCAATCTTATTACTACAGAGTCAACTTGAACAAGCAAAACTTGACCCGATTTTAAGGGGGGTCCTTTTTTGGCTATATATCCATTTTGACAAATAAACTGACCGAGACTAATTATTGTGGGTCTTTCTTCCCAATAATTAGGACAATAACTTTGATGGAGAAAATACCAATTCAAATTGAATAAATTGAAAACGATTTTACTGTACGGATCACGATTTGAAATTATCCCATTTTCATCCATTAAATAATATTTAAGCACTTGAAAAGTCCGTTTTAAATTTCCAAGTTGAAGATATTTAGTTATCAAGATCGGATTATGAGTTAGTAAATAATAAAAAGAATAAAAATTCAAAAAATTAAGGACCGTTCCTAACGGTCCGATCGAATTCCTAATTTTAATTATAGAATCTGTTGAAATGAATTCTTTTTTCACATTGGGATATTTTATATCGTTGAATAGGTCCATTCGGAAACAATTAGATGGTGATAAAATTATCAAGGAAGGATATTCCTTATTGTTATTTAACAATGTGCGAATAGTTCCGTGATTTTGGTGGTTAAGTGATTGTTTCGTTTTTCTCTTTTTATAAATGGAATAAAAAGGATTGATGTTGGTCTGATCTGATACATTATCGGAAATGAATCCTGAACCTGAGAGATCATTCCTTTTTCTGCGATACGAAATAGCGGATTTTACTAAGTCGATTCTTAGGAAAGCTCGAACCAAACCATTTGTACTTACTTCAATAAAAGAAGTACAGACCTCCTCGATAGAAGAACTTTTTATGTCTTGGTTCCAATTCAAAATTAAACAAGTCCGAATTAATTGAATACTTGTATCAGAAATTCCTTGAATGGGTTTGGCATTTCCATAAACAATATAATTGACAACTCTAAGTTGCATATTATCCCTTTCTTGTAAAAAATCCGGAGGGAAGAGTGTTGGTAAATTTAGACCATCTGATATCTCATATGTCACTACAGGGCGAACTAAAACAAAATACTTTTTCTTAGTAGATGTGATCCGTTGGGCATAGATCCAATTTTTCCATTTTTTAGAGTCCTTAAAATCGATGTTTACTTTTCCTGGAGGTATCAAGATCCCACTGTGTCGGGATATCTTATCGGTCTCCCCAGGAAAATGAATATCTCCTGAAAAGATTTTCAGTTCAATTCTCTTTTTTTTTCTCTCCATTCGGACTAATCCGTCCGCGTAGCTTCTTGTATTTATATTGAAAGCAATTCGTGTATCTATTCCAATGAGACTATTATTTCGTATCATTATCAAAGAAGATTCAGGTAAAATATGCACTTCTTCGGGAATGAAAAAAAATAGATCTAGTTTCATTTGGTATTTTGACTTCAATTCTTTTATTGGTCGAGACTCAATAAAATCCTCTTTTTTAACGATTGAATGCACGCCCAGAGTCCCATATTTAGTAATTCCCGAACTCTTTCTTCTATATCGGGGATCATCGAAATAAGCAAAAATACTATTATTTCTACGGAAAATACCATTTATTGGTAGTTCAATCGAGATACCTGAATGAGGCATTAACTCTTTCTTTCGTTCTTGAATCAATTGGATTGGAACGAGAAATCTATTTCCTCGCCTTTTTCCCAATAAATGAGAATTCCCGTGTAAAATCGCCGGGTATATGAGATTCCAATGGACGGGTTCTGAATAATTAGGAATCTTGTCTTCTTTTTTTTTACCAGAAAAATATGAACGAAGTAATTTGTATCTTAGTGGATCATTATTCACCGAGAGAGTCGAAATTGACCCTCGTTCTACAGAAAGGGAATAAATATTCATTTGATCTTGATCCTTGTGCGGTGAAAAGGGGACTGCACTGGATCTCCACGAACCTCCTGATAATATCCATAAATGACTTGTTTTTGGTAAAAGATGAACATTACTATATGCAAATGTAGATGCGTGGTACACATCAGTACTCCAGTGCATTTCTCCCTCTGAGTCAGAATAAATATGTTTTCGAACTCTCTCTTTCAAATTCAAAGTGTATGGTACCTCGCGAATCTCAGCAATTACTTGTTCTGCTTCGACATATTGATTATTTTGAACCAAAAGAAAACTTTTAGGTGGAATAGTTCCATTATGTAGAATATCCTCACTCTCAATAGTGACATATAAGGCTATAGAACATAGAAAAGCAGGATGCCCGTGACGCGTACGCGTGGGATGAACGAAATCTTCATTAAATTTGATTTTTCCATTCGACGGGGCTCGTACATGTTCTGCAGTACCACCCGTGAAGACTCCTCCAGTATGAAAAGTTCTTAATGTTAGTTGAGTCCCCGGTTCTCCAATGGATTGACCCGCAATAATACCTACAGCTTCTCCCAACTCGACCAGGTCGCCATGAGTGGGACTCCTACCATAACATAATCGACAGATCCAAGATGTACTCCTACAAGTAAAAGGGGTTCGAATAAATAGTATTTGTGTTTGAAAGGTTATGAATCGATTCACAAGCCCAAATCCAATATCTTGATTTCGGGTGGCGATGCACCGTGAGCCCATATATATATCCTCTGCTAATACACGACCAACTAATGTTTGAATAAAAATTCTTTCGGACTCGGGCATCATCCCATTTCGAGGACTTACGGCAACCCCTCGGGCGGTTCCACAATCTGCTCGACGTACAACAATGTGTTGAACTACTTCAACAAGTCGGCGCGTAAGATATCCCGCATCCGAGGTTCGTACAGCAGTATCCACAACCCCTTTTCGGGCTCCGTAGCAAGAAATGATATATTCTGTTAAAGATAGCCCTTCGCGTAAATTACTTTGAATAGGTAAATCAATCATTTGTCCTTGAGGATCCGACATTAATCCCCTCATACCTACTAATTGGTGCACTTGAGATGCATTTCCTCTAGCTCCCGAAAAAGACATTATATGGACTGGATTAAGTGAATCTGTCATCCTAAAATTAGGATTCATTTCTTGTCGCAAATATTCACTTGTAGCATACCACACCTCAATAGATTGGCGTAATTTTTCTACTGCGTGCACATTCCCATAATGATGGTGTTGTTCTAAAATTAAACTATGTTCTTCAGCATCTTGTACTAACCATCCCTTAGAAGGGATCGTTAAAAGATCATCAATCCCTAATGAAATGGATGTAGCAGTGGCTTGCTGGAAACCCAGAGTTTTGACTTGATCCAGAATGTGTGATGTATATGCCATTCCGAAGTGATCTATTAATTTGCTAATAAGTTTTTTAATGACAGTTCCGTCTATTATTTTATTGTGAAAGACTAGATTGACTCGTTCTGCCATAAGTCCCTCCATATTCTGCTGATTGGGATTCGACAATGAGTTTGAGTCAATGATTTGAAAACTTCCCTTTCTTAATATTAATCCGGATGAAAATTCAGAGGAAGTAGAGTCCTAGTAGCAACAGAGAGATCAAAATTCACGCCAGTGTCACAAAATCACTTAATTGAGATGCCATATGATTAGTGACCATACGAGCAGGCTCGACAAAACCCTTGTAGAGCTTCTTCTATTTCTCGAAAAAGAGAAATATGACCAATAGTTGTTCGAATATATATACAAAGAATTTCTTTTTTTACACTTCTTACTAAAAAAGAGTGTTCATAAATCTCCTGACAAGTACCCCCAGATTCATAGTGAATCTCGATGGGACCTTCTCTTGAAGCAATAATGCGTTGATCGATTCGCCAGCGGAGCCAAAAAGGACTATCTAAATTGAGTCTTTTCTGTCGATAAGCTCCAATTGCATCATAGGAATTACAAAAAAAAGGTTCTTTTTGTTTCTTAGACTGATGATTATTATCATTAATTCTTTCATTTTGATACTTTCTTCGATTCCATGGATTATACCTATTTCTACAAATACCTCGGCGATTCCCAATGGTTAATACATATAGACCAATAAGCATATCTTGGGTTGGTACGGAAATAGGATCCCCAATAGCTGGAGACAAGAGATTCATATGCGAAAACATAAGTAAATGGGCCTCCGCTTGAGCCTCCAAAGATAAGGGTACATGAACAGCCATTTGATCCCCATCAAAGTCTGCATTGAATCCCTTACGAACTAATGGATGTAAACAAACAGCACGTCCTTCGACTAAAATGGGTTGAAATGCCTGTATGCCTAATCTATGCAAAGTGGGCGCTCTATTCAGCAATACGGGGTGCCCCTGCATAACTTCTTTCAATATTTCCCATACAATTGTATCTTTTTCCCGAATTTGACTCTTAGCAACTCCTATGTTCGAAGCAAGATGTTGTCTAATTAGTCCCCGAATTACAAATGTCTGGAAAAGCTCTATTGCTATTTCCCGAGGCAATCCACATCGATGTAGTGGAAGTGAGGGTCCTACAACAATGACAGAACGACCCGAATAATCAACCCGTTTGCCAAGCATAGTCTCACGAAATCTTCCCTCTTTTCCTTCAATTACATCAGAGAACGACTTGTAAATCTTATTATGACCATCCCTGATTGGCTGTCCGCGAATTCCATTATCAAGAAGCGTATCTACGGCTTCTTGTACCAATTTCTCTTGACACATTACTAATTCCCCCGGTGTAGATCTATTTGTTGTTAATAGATCGGTAAGCGTATTGTTTCGATAGATGACTCTTCTATAGAGTTCATTAATATCCGAGCTCATTAGCTTACCCCCATCTATCTGAATGATGGGTCGTAATTCAGGAGGAAGAACTGGTAGTAAACATAAAACCATCCATTCGGGTTCGATATTTGTTCGAATAAAGTGTTTAGCTAATTCTATGCGTCTAACCAAAAAATCCCTTCTTCTTCCAATTTTGCGATCTTCCCATTCATTACCCGTGGTTCTTTCTTCGCCTAATTCCTTCCATTCGACTAATGAATAATCTAGAATACTTCGCAAATCTATATCGGCTAATTGTTCTCGTATCGCACCTGCTCC